AATATTATATTTAAAATAAAAATATATTAAGAATATTCTATATATACTAATATATATTAGTATTTAGTATTAAGATCTATTAGATCTTGGTTATTAGTTTACTCAACTCAAGAGTTGCTCCATGAATCTGTTGATTCGAAATTTCGAGATGGATAGATGTGACAAATGATGAATTGATTTCTTAACTATGTTACTCTACTTTTGTTAGGACCGCCGTTTATAATTATAATAATTGATGAATCAAAAACTTTCAATTGGTATTTTTGTTTATCCTCGTATCTTGAAATTTAGGGAAGTGCTTTATAAACATATGTATAAAAAGAACATATTTCATTTAGTCTCTTCATGTCTACTATAACTAGTTATTTCGGTTTTCTACTAGCAGCTTTGACTATAACTTCGGCTCTATTTATCGGTTTGAACAAGATACGACTTATTTGAAATTAATTGAATGAACAATTCATAACAAAATTCTTCTGTGGTAGTTCATATATTCTATAGTTCCTTACCACGTCAATTTTCAATTCTTGGTCGTTGAGATTCATGGGTAATTCCCATTAATATTTAAGGATAAACATTACCTCTCCTTTTCACCTTTCAAAGAAATTGAAATGATTGAAGTTTTTCTATTTGGAATCGTCTTAGGTCTAATTCCTATTACTTTGGCTGGATTATTCGTAACTGCATATTTACAATACAGACGTGGTGATCAATTGGACCTTTGATTAATTAACATCTCTTTTTTTTTGATTGACCTCCTACTTGTTTTAATCTCCAGGAGGTCAATTTCAAATTTCTGTTCAATTTTTTCAGTTTTATTTTCGACCTACCAAATAACAAGAATCTAATCACGCTCTGTAGGATTTGAACCTACGACATCGGGTTTTGGAGACCCACGTTCTACCGAACTGAACTAAGAGCGCGTTATTATTACAATAAATAGTTTGTTACCCAACCCGTCGGATATATATACTATCATAAATAATAAAATGAAAGGTTGATTATGTATGTCCAATTTTAATTAATATCAATTGACCTCGCGTTTCTGCTCATAAGATAAGCAATAGGTAGGGATGACAGGATTTGAACCCGTGACATTTTGTACCCAAAACAAACGCGCTACCGAGCTGCGCTACATCCCTTTTCAATTGGTCTACAGTGTCATTGTAGAGAATCCCTGTCTTCTTTTCCACATCTTTATTTCTTTCATTGATATACCAACTTGTCATTTCTTCTTTATTTTTTTTAGTCTAATTTCATTATATATAACATATAATAATAGACTTATCTTATACTGAAGAAATATGAAACCCAGCGTAACAAAAAAATTAATATTTTTCGGGAATTCTCAGACAGAAAGGGACTTTTTTTTTGTTTTAAGAAAAGGAATATTTACTTAATTGTTGTACATTTCAATTTGTATTAGGGATTCTGCGTAGACATACAAGTGTCAGTCATTAACTACATAGACACATTCGGTCATATATGTATTACTATTATGTTATGTATTACAAATTAGAATAAAATTACAAAAATAAAGAAAAGGGGGTTTTAAATGCGAGATCTAAAAACATATCTTTCCGTCGCACCGGTAGTAAGTACTCTATGGTTTGGTTCTTTAGCAGGTTTATTGATAGAGATCAATCGTTTATTTCCGGATGCCTTAATATTCCCTTTTTTTTCATTATAGTAAGTGAGATGGGAAGGGGGTGAAGAAAATTAGAGCTAAAATCAAATATCTGTGACTAATCCCTCCCCTTACTCTTCTTTTTTAAAATGAAAATAAATTAGATAAAGAATAAAAGCGGATTCACCTCAGTGAAACTAAGAACTCGGGGTTCCAGGACCAAAATGAAATTAATAATAGATCGAGAAAGAAAATGGAATATCTGTGGCAACAATATCATACAAAATAATTCAATGAAAAATTAAATATTGTACATTGATTATAAATTATAAATATAGAGTTAGAAATTATTATATTACTTATTATTACTATATTGATAGATTGCTACGAAATCCTTCATAATTGGATTTCAATTTCAATGTAGCAACTTCTATTTTTTTTTCTTTCCTTTCTTCTTCGCTTCGGATCGAAAAATCGAAAAATAGAAAAGTTGAGTCAATCAAAAATACAAAGGAGGTTCATGGCCAGGGGTAAAGAAGCTCGAGTAACGATTTTTTTGGAATGTACCAGTTGTGTTCGAAACCGCGTTAATAAGGAATCAATGGGCATTTCCCGATATATTACTCAAAAAAATCGACATAATACGCCTAGTCGATTGGAATTGAGAAAATTCTGTCCCTCTTGTTACAAACATACGATTCACGGGGAGATAAAGAAATAGATCGAACCAATCGCTCGCGCGTTCGCCTTGCCTTCCAAGGAAGACGAAAAACGACATATATATTATATATAACAATAATTATAAATTATATATTATTTAACAAAAATTATATATAACAGATCCTATATTTATTTAAATATAAAATAAACAAAGCAATCCTTTTTTTTAATTCAAAATCATTTCTGATCCGATCAAAAAATAATTAGGATTTTCAGGACAAGGAATAAAAAAACCATGGATAAATCCAAGCGGCTCTTTCTTAAATCCAAGCGATCTTTTCGTAGGCGTTTGCCCCCGATACAATCGGGGGATCGAATTGATTATAGAAACATGAGTTTAATTAGTCGATTTATTAGTGAACAAGGAAAGATATTATCTAGGCGGGTGAATAGATTGACCTTAAAACAACAACGATTAATTACTATTGCTATAAAACAAGCTCGTATTTTATCTTTGTTACCTTTTCTTAATAATGAGAAACAATTTGAAAGAAGCGAGTCGACTCCTATAACTACTGGTCTTAGAATTAAAAATAAATAGGCTTGCTCTTCAATTGAATCAAACTAAAACTTCAATCCGACTTCAAATGCGAATTGACGTTTTGTTCAAAAAATTTGAAAATTAAGATTTTAGTGTTGTGTCGTAAGAAAAAAATAATTTGGGAAGAAGAATAAATCTTTTTTTATTGAACGTGTTTGTTCAGTGTGACGGCTTTATCATATTATATCCTATTTTATCATACTAATTTCTACTCTACCTTCCCGAATTCACTCGCCAAGGAACTCTATTAAAACATTACACTGGATTCCTTCCAATCTCCTTATCTTATTTTAAGATCTCATTGGAAATCATATAAATACAATTCCTATTTAATATAGCTATTTGTGCAAGTATTTTACGGTTAAGGAGCAGCTGCTCCTTGTACAGATTGTGCATTAATCTACTATAACTATAGTATAGTTTATTGTCTCGGATTACTGCATTTATCCGAGTGATCCACAAACGACGAAAATCTCTCTTTTGCCTACCTCTATCTTGATGAGCCGAAACCAAAGCTCTTATTTTCTGTTGAGTAATAGTCCGAGAAAGTCTTGAACGAGCCCCTCGAAAACTTGATGCAAATAAACGAATTTTGGTTCTACGTCTTCGAGCTATATATCCTCGTTTAATTCTAGTCATTGAATAAATAAATGAAATTTTGATGAATAACTAATTGATTTCTTTTCTTTCAGTTATTTCCCTTCCCTTTTCTAGTCTATTAATAACAAAACGGATTCTTCCAATGTATAAAATAAAAACTCCAATGGCTTTTGCTGCTATAACCTTCCCGACCACGATTTTTTATTTTTTTTTTTTTATAGGCTTCTCAGCTCGAAATTAAGAATAAGAAATTGTATTGATACTGGGTATCAAAAAATATAGAAAAAGGTAGTAAATAGAAATAGGTATAGTGGTTTCCATCGTTTCTATGGTTGCTTCTTAAACGGTGAGGTCCTCTCTATACACCGGAGCCTCCTCCCTCATTTCATTTAATCAATGGCATTGTTAACTTGTACAGTTCACACTCTTTGGCTCTACCCATCATTATCCAGTAATAGGTCTTTCACAACGAGACCCACCTATAACAGTAACGGTATTTTATTTAATTATGAAGATTAGCTGAGTAGCTGACCTTGTTAGTCCGTTCTTGCAGGAGTCAAGAGTTAAGGGCATAATCTTTCTCCTTTTTAAATATGATTTCCCTGCTTAATGAATACCATTTGCTACCAATGGGGAATTCTTTCTTATCTTAAATTAAAAATGTAATTGATTGTATTTGTACTAATTTCAACCATAAATTAATTTGATACCACAATAGAAGGGTATGATATATCTTTTTTAGATTTTTATATATTTTCATTTTTCGTATAGTGAATGGTCTTCTTCCATTCTATCCTATTCACTGTTACAGATCACTTATACTGGATCAATTCTCTTCTTTTGGCCTAGTCCATGATCTGACCGAGTCGCACATACACCCTAGTACATGTTCCTCGTCGCTGAGGACATCCTCCAAGAGCGGGGGATTTCGTGACATTTTTGATTGGCTGTCGTGTGTTTCTAATAAGTTGTTTAATAGTTGGCATGTTGAATCATATACATAATGGGATGGTTTAGATCGATCCTAACCGGATAATTATGAATCATTTTTTATTAATGTATTGATAGAATATTTAGAATATTGTATTAAACCTGGTAAGAAAATAAAATATCAAATCGCATACTTGCGTGAAATCCTTCTTTTTTTTTATTCAACCGCTACAAGATCAACAAGTCCGTGAGCTTGGGCTTCTGTTGCTGACATAAAAACATCTCTTTCCATGTCTTCGGAAACAACCCATAAGGGTTTGCCCGTTCTTTGTACATAAACCTTTGTGAGGGTTTCGCGCAGCTTCAGTAGTTCTCCCGTTTCCAAGATAAATTCTCCCGTCCGTGCCTCATAAAAAGAAGTAGAAGGTTGATGGATCATTACCCTGATGAAATAACATAATAAATTATTATTCTATCTCGCGCGATGAAAGGCGAAAAGAAAAATATAATAAAAATAAAAAGATAGAATTGAACAACCGGACAGGCATCTTTTGCACATTGCATACGGCTCCTACAATGGAATTCACTTTATATACCTTTTTTATTTTACTATTGAAGAATGAAGAAATATAAAATAAATTCATAGGGTCTATCATATTCACATAGGTAAATGATCCAATAACCACCCTTCCTTTTGGGGTAGTTAAAAAATACTACGATGGTTCCGTTGCTTTATATATTAATTTTGTCTGTTATTTAGCAATCCCAAAGTTTCTTTTTTTTTTCAAATATCAAATAAAAAAATAATTTTTTTTCGTATTCTTTCAGAATAATATATATATATATTGTTAAGAGTTTTTCGGTGTGAAAACGAAAAAGTTTGTGACGCTGAAATGGGTCTCCTGATATATCAGATAAAATAGGAAATACCCTTTATCTCATACTACTCTTTCGATACATAATTTAAAAATTTTGGAAAAAAAAATTTTCCTTTTTCCTATCGAATTCTAAGTGCCATGCTATTATTACTTAATATTCCTATTTCATATATCGCGAAGGCATAGTCTTGTCTTCTTTTTTCTCTCAAATCAAATAAAAAACTCATTGGCGCCAAGCGTGAGGGAATGCTAGACGTTTGGTAATTTCTCCTCCGACCAGAATAAAAGATCCCATTGAAGCGGCTAATCCCATGCATATTGTTTGTACGTCTGGTTGTACAAATTGCATAGTATCATAAATACCTAATCCAGGTATTACCCATCCGCCGGGAGAGTTTATAAACAAATACAGATCCGGGGTATCATCCTCTATACTGAGATATATCATAAGACCAATAAGTTGATTCGAGATCTCGTCATCAACCTCTTGGCCTAAAAAAAGCAATCTTTCTCGATAAAGTCGGTTGAGTGGGATAAAATTGTATCCCTTTCGTAACCGTACATGCATCTTTTAACGCATACGGTTCAATACAAATCGCGAAAAAAAAAGAATCAATGTGTAGATTCGAGTTTTTTTCTTTTTTTTCTTTATAATTTATATTTATATATAAATTATAAAGAAAAAAAAATTCACTAAACTTATCGGACTAACTTTTCATTGATGTATTCTTTCATCGGAATTCAATCCAAATCACGATGTAATTTTCTTGTTCCTGAATGGTCTTCTTGAATTCTTTTAGGTTTCTGTTCTACTCCGAGTAAAGATCTGATCCGTTTTGATTTGCATATATAGGCCAAATGCCCGAATACTACGTCTTTTTGCTACGACTTCTTTTTTTTTTTCAATTTATTTATGTCTCCCGCCAAATATTAAATATTCAATCCATTCTTCATATTACTCAATTTATTAACAGTTTGAGATCACTTCTATTTATTTATTTCTATTTATATTAGAAATAGAATATTAGATAAATAAATTTTATAAATTTTAATAAATTTTAAATAGAATATATATAGAATATGATATTTTAAGTAGAAATCATAGATATATTATCAATTGGTTTTTTCTAAACGGAGCCTGGATACTTCATTTTATTGTTCGAACCAAGGCAACCATAAATTATTCTAATTTATAATTTTAATCTGTATATCCCCTAAAAAATAGATTTCATTTTCTTCTAATTTTCTTCATTGCATTTCACGCTCCAAATTTTTGATGATTCAATCAATCTTTCTTGGGCGAAAGGGAGGATATCTCAATTGGGGAAGAGAACGGGGAAGTACCGTATAACCAAATATATCCGACAAGTCGCACTATACGTCAACCCACGATGCATCTTCGTCTCCAGGATTTCGAAAAGGTACTTGTGGAACACCAATGGGCATTAAATGAAAGAAAAATTAAGTACTATATCTCACTTTGATGTGAAAACGTAAAAGTAGGTTTATTGTCTTAATAATTTTTTATCTTTTATCATATTTTATCGTTTTATCCATAGATTAAAAAAAAGAAGTTCATAAAAAAGGAAGACAGAATGAATAAAGTAAATTTGTTACAAATAGGTCTTTTCTTTTGGATGATGAACAAATCTAGATGCAGTTCCTCATATAAAATGCTATCAACGCCTGACCATTGCGTATTGGTACTTATCGGGTGTAGAATAAATCTGCTTCTTTTTGTTTATACGAACAAAATTGTTCCATTATTATTAAAAGACATTCTTACTAAAAGAATAGAACAAATATTAATCCTTTCCCCGAGATAATCCACTAAAAAAGTAAGTTCCAGGGTATAGTTTTTTTACAGTGCAATAAAGTTACATAGTGTTTATTTCGTAATTGAAAAAAGGGGGTATTTCCATGGGTTTGCCTTGGTATCGTGTTCATACGGTCGTATTGAATGATCCCGGCCGTTTGATTTCTGTCCATATAATGCATACAGCCCTGGTTGCTGGTTGGGCCGGTTCGATGGCTCTATACGAATTAGCTGTTTTTGATCCCTCTGATCCTGTTCTTGATCCAATGTGGAGACAAGGTATGTTCGTTATACCCTTCATGACTCGTTTAGGAATAACCAATTCATGGGGTGGTTGGAGTATCACAGGGGGGACTCTAACGAATCCGGGTGTTTGGAGTTACGAAGG